CATTATGGCAGGGTAACGTTTCACAATTTAATGAATCTTCCACCTATTTAATGGGCTGGTTAAGAGATTATTTATGGTTAAACTCTTCACAACTTATTAATGGATATAACCCCTTTGGTATGAATAGTTTATCGGTATGGGCATGGATGTTTTTATTTGGACACCTTGTTTGGGCTACTGGATTTATGTTCTTAATTTCTTGGCGTGGGTATTGGCAAGAATTGATTGAAACTTTAGCCTGGGCTCATGAACGAACACCTTTAGCCAATTTGATTCGCTGGAGAGATAAACCAGTGGCCCTTTCCATTGTGCAAGCAAGATTGGTTGGATTAGCCCACTTTTCTGTAGGTTATATATTTACTTATGCGGCTTTCTTAATTGCCTCTACGTCGGGCAAATTTGGTTAATTTTTTAATTCATTTTTGAATGTGGTTGTATCCGAGAAAGATTCATTTCTTTGGATGGAGAGGGGTCCCGCCTTCTTATATTTCTACATCTAGGATTCGACTTGTATCAGGGATACCAAGAGGAACTAAACCATTATGGCAAGGAAAGGTTTGATTCAGCGGGAGAAGAAAAGGCAAAAATTAGAACATAAATATCATTTGATTCGTCGATCCTCAAAAAAAGAAATAAGCAAAGTTCAGTCGTTAAATGACAAATGGGAAATTTATAGAAAGTTACAATCCCCACCGCGGAATAGCGCACCTACACGCCTTCATCGACGTTGTTTTGCGACCGGAAGACCGAGAGCTAATTATCGAGACTTTGGACTATCTGGACATATACTTCGGGAAATGGTTCATGCATGTTTGTTGCCTGGAGCAACAAGATCCAGTTGGTAAGGATTAACCTTTGATTTCTATTCGATGGTTGGTGATCGGGGGGCCCCCTTTACCATTCTGTATAAATCGGCTATTCTATTGTACAGATATGGTAGAGGGGCACATTCAACCATTGGTTGTCTATTAGTTTTCGGTTCTTCTCGTTAGCGCGGGGTAGAGCAGTTTGGTAGCTCGCAAGGCTCATAACCTTGAGGTCACGGGTTCAAATCCCGTCTCCGCAACATCTTGTTTGTAAACAATTTTTAGGTTTTACTCTGTTAACTAGTAATTCATTATCTGCTTTTCTTTTTAGATAAGGATAGAATCATTAAACGATCACGGCCAATTATACTAAATACCTTATCATATTAAATAAATTACTTTAGTTTAGTTTGAGCGGATAGCGGGAATCGAACCCGCGTCTTCTCCTTGGCAAAGAGAAATTTTACCATTCGACTATATCCGCATTTTTTGTTCTTGATACATAATGATACCTAATATGTTCACACAATATTAAATTCATAGATACTTGGATCATTTTTGTGAACGAACAGAGGCTCGACTCAGATCGATTCAAATTATTGTATTAATTTTTTCTTTTATCATTCAAGAATTTTTCAAGAAGTTTGACCCCCTATATTTTTTCTTTATTTTATTTGCATTTTCTTTTGGGGACTTATATTAAATTTGAAGTTTACTACGTCTCCCAAACGAGGAAAATTTGCGGGGGTCATTTCGGTTTCGGCTCTGGAACAAATAGGTTTTCAAGAGATGAGAGAATTAAGGATACCGACTAGAAAAACTAACCCAATCCATAATGATGTGCCGGAAAATATAACATTTTTGTTACTTGACCAACCGTCGGGAGAAGCAAATACAACAGGCACACTAATCAATAAGATTAATGAAGTAGCAATTAATGCAAAAACAGCCAATTGGAAAGCAAGGGTCATACTTTTAATCCTCCACTCTAACAACAAATGAACTTATACCATTTGATCCCCCTATCAACAAAAAAATTTGAATAAATTCAATCCTCGAAGGATTGAAGTTACCGTGATTCAATATGACGTATTACTACCTACTTTATTCATACATACACGGGGTCGAGGGAACTGGAATTTATTTGATTTCAAAAAAGGGCATGCTGCCTCACATATATGGTACGGATAAGATATATTGATCGGTGTATTCCCGCCGTAGATCTTTCTACGGATAGCGGTGGATACCACCGCTATGGTCATGTTCTATTCGGAGGAATAAAATAAAAATTGTGTTTCGGAGAGATGGCTGAGTGGTTGATAGCCCCGGTCTTGAAAACCGGTATAGTTTGAAACAAAGAACTATCGAGGGTTCGAATCCCTCTCTCTCCTTTTTTTGGTTATTGAATAGATTTGTTTCTTTATTGGTTTTGACCGGCTTGGTGTCATTACAGAAGGGAGGCTCGGCTAGCCCATCGAGCCGAGCCGAAGAAAATAGATTCCAATTTTCTAAGATAAATTAGATAAGTGAATTGAAATGAAAAACAAAACGAATACTTTTTAATTTTAATAATTATGACCCGAGCCCAAGATGTATGATGTAATGAAAGGGATTCCTATTGCAAGCATTGGATCTCCTCTATTATCTCAATTAAGAGGAGTCATGGAAAGGACAGGTTCAAAATCACGATCAAT